TCTCAATCCTCTTTTCGAGATTCATCGATATTGAATCAATCGAACGCACTTCTAACACCTGTTCGACTTTTGGAAGACCTTGCGTTATATCACCAGATCTTGATTTTTCATATATAAATGTAACTAATGTATCTCCTTCGTAAAGGATTTCCCCATAATGTCCATGAACAGTTGCTCCTGGAGTAGCCAAATAAGGCTTAGCTGATCGTATTACCACAGAGTCAACTTGAAGAATTAGAACTTGACCCGATTTTAAATGCGGTCCTTTTTTGGCTATACATACATTTTCACAAAGAAACTGCCCAAGACTAACGATTGTAGATATCTCTTCACAACAATTGTAATGCAGAAAATACCAATTCAAATTGAATGGATTCAAAATGATGTTACTGCACGAATAGGGATTATAAATTTTACCTTTTTCATCCAGTAAATAATATTTAAGTATTTGAAAAATCTGTTTTAAATTGTCAAGTTGCAAATAGTTAGTTACCAAGATTTGATTATGGGTTATTAAATCGGAAAATAAATCAAAATTATAAATTGGAAAGCCTGTTCCTAAGGGGCCCAACGGATTCCTAATTGGAATTAGGGGGTCCTCTTTGATTGATTCTTTTATCACATTGGGGGATTTTACATCGTTGGGGGATTTTACATCGTTGAATGGGCCTGTTCGAGAACAATTGGATGATGACAAAATTATCAGAGATTGAGATTCCTTATTTCGATTCAATAACGTATGAATAGTTCCTTGATTTGTATTAAGGGATTCTTGAATCCTTGCCTTGGAATAAGAATAAATGGAAGAAAACGGATTGACATTAGCGCGATCTGATCCATTCTCAGAGATTAATCCTGAACCCGACAGATCATTTCTTTTTCCGGTATACAAAATAGGTGACTTCGCCAAGTCGATTCTTAGAAAATCTCTAATTAAACCATTTGTCCTTATTTCAACAAAGGAAGCACAGGCCTTTTCGATCTTTTTGTCTTGGTCCCAATTCAACACTAAACAAGTCCGAACTAATTGAATACTTGTGTCCCAAATTTCAAGAATTGGGTCGTAATAAAGGATATAGTTGACAACTCGAAGCTGTAGATTATCACTTTCTTGCAAGAGATCCCGTGGGAAAAGTCTTCCTAAATTTATACCATCCGTTTTTTTATATGGGATTACAGGTTGAACCAAAACAAAATATTTTTTTTCATACCTGGAAAGTTTCATTCGTTGGATATAGAGCCAATTTTTCAATTTTTTGTATTCTTTGGAATTTTGTTTTCCCCCCCCTGGTGGTATCAATCGGAATGCCTTGTTTGTCTTTCCAGGAAAATGGATATCTCCAGAAAAGATTATTAGTTTAATTTTTTCTGCTTTTTTCTTCACTCGGACCAATCCACCTACCCGACTTCTTCTATTTAAAGTGATTTGTGTATCTATCCCAATAATACTATTGTGCCGTACCATTATGGAACAAGATTCGGCCAAAATGTGGACTTCCACGGGAATAAAAAAAAACGGATTTACTTCCTTTTGGTATTTTGGCCAAAATACCTTAACTCCTCGATACTCAATCAACTCCTCTTCATTAACGATTGAATTCAGTTCTCTAGTCTCATATTTAGTAAGTCCCGAGCTCTTTCTTATATATCGAGAATCGTCGAAATAAGCAAGAATACTATTTCTACGGAGAATACCATTTCGGGGGATTTCAATTGAGATACCTGAAGAAGGTATTAATTGGTTCTCGCCCTCTTGAATCGATTCGAGTGGGATGATGACTCTATTTCTTCGCCTCTTTGCCAATAAATCCGAATTCCCCTCGAGAATGGCCGGATTTCTGAGATTACAACGACCGGTACATGTCATTCGATTAAGTTCTGAATAATCAGGAATCCTATCTCCTTTTTGATTTTTACCAGAAAAATACGAACTAAAAAATTTGTGTCTCACTTGATTATTAGTTACTGAGGGGTTAGAAATATATCTTCGCTTAACAGAAAGAGAATAAGCGTTCATTTGATCTTGATCCTTGTGGATCGAACAGGGGCCTGGACTGGATCTCCAGGGCTCCCCTAATAATATCCATAAATGACTTGTTTTTGGTAAGAGATGAATATTACCATATGTAAATTCAGGTGCATGGTACACATCGGTATTCCAGTGCATTTCGCCTTCTGAGTCAGAATAAATATGTTTTCGAACCTTCTCTTTCAAATTTAAAGTGGATGTTCTCGCGCGAATCTCAGCAATGACTTGTTCTGATTCTACATATTGATCGTTTTGAACTAAAAGAAAACTTTTGGGCGGAATACACACATTGTGTATAATATCTTCACTTTCAATAGTTACATACAAGTCTCTAGAACATAGAAAAGCAGGATGTCCATGACGTGTACGTGTTGGATGAACCAAATCCTCATTGAATTTTATTTTTCCATTAGAAGGGGCTCGGACATGTTCTGCAGTACCCCCTGTGAATACTCCGCCGGTATGAAAAGTTCTTAATGTTAATTGAGTACCTGGTTCTCCAATAGATTGACCTGCAATAATACCTACAGCTTCTCCCAATTCGACCAGGTCGTCGTGCGCCGGGCTTCGGCCATAGCATAGTTGACAAATCCAAGATGTACTCCTACAAGTAAAGGGGGTTCGAATAGAGATTGGTTGTGCTCTAAAAGTTATGAATCTATTAACAAGTCCAACCCCAATATCTTGATTTCTAGTAGCAATGCATCGCGAACCTATATATATATGATCCGCTAATACACGCCCCATTAATGTTTGGATAAAAATCCTGTCGGTCATCATTCCATTTCGAGGACTTACAGAAATACCTCGGACGGTGCCACAATCTGTTCGACGTACAACAATGTGTTGAACTACTTCAACAAGTCTGCGCGTGAGGTATCCTGCATCTGATGTTCGGATAGCGGTATCCACAACTCCTTTACGGGCTCCGTAGCAAGAAATAATATATTCTGTTAAAGAGAGTCCTTCGCGTAAATTGCTTTGAATGGGTAAATCAATCATTTGACCTTGGGGATCCGACATTAATCCTCTCATACCTACTAATTGATGTACCTGAGATGCATTTCCTCTGGCTCCCGAAAAAGACATTATATGGACTGGATTAAAAGGATCGGTCATCCGAAAATTAGGATTCATTTCTTGTCGCAAATATTCACTTGTGGCATACCAGATCTCGATCGATTGACGTAATTTTTCTACCGCGTGTACATTCCCATAATGATGGTGTTTTTCCAAAATAAAACTTTGTTGTTCAGCGTCTTGAACTAGCCATCTTTTAGAAGGTATTGTTAAAAGATCATCAATTCCTAATGAAATGGATGCGGCGGTAGCTTGTCGGAAACCCAGAGTCTTTACTTGATCCAGGATATGTGATGTATATCCTATTCCATAGTGATCAATAAATCGACTAATAAGTCGTTTCATGGCAGTTCCGTCTATCACTTTATTGTGAAAGACCTGAGTGGGCCGTTCTGCCATCAGTACCTCCATATTGCGCTGAGTAGAATTTGACAATGGGTTTGAGTCAGTGATTGGACAACTTCCTTTTCTAGATCTTGATTCACGTAGAAATTCCGCAATTTTATAGTCCTAGTTAACCCGGCGAGACTCGAATTCCCGCTGGTAGCATAGAATTACAACAGCCCTGCCAAAACCCCTGTATGGCTTCTTCTATTTCTCGATAAAGAGAAATATGCCCAAGAGTGGTTCGAATATATATATAAAGAATTTCTTTTTTTATACTTCTTACTATTAGATAGTGTCCATAAATCTCATAATAAGTCCCCAAAGATTCATAGTGAATTTCAATGGGAGCTTCTCTTGCAGCAATAACGCGTTGATCTAGTCGCCACCGCAGCCACAAAGGACTACCTAAATTGATTCGTTTTTGCCGAAAAGCTCCAATTGCATCATAGGCGTTACAAAAAAACGGTTCTTTTTTTTTTGTATACTTATAATTATTATCTTCATTTTGATAGTTTATACCATTACACGGATTATACCTATTTACACAAATACCCCGACGGTTTCCACTCGTTAATACATAGAGTCCACTAAGCATATCTTGAGTTGGTGCAGAAATGGGATCTCCAATAGTTGGAGACAAAAGATTCATATGAGAAAACATAAGTAAACGTGCCTCTGCTTGAGCCTCCAAAGATAAAGGCACATGAACAGCCATTTGATCCCCGTCAAAGTCCGCATTGAAGCCCTTACAAACTAATGGGTGTAAACAAATAGCGCGCCCTTCTACTAAAATGGGGAGGAATGCCTGTATGCCTAATCTATGCAGAGTAGGCGCTCTATTCAGCAATACAGGATGATCATCCAGAATTTCTTGAAGTATTTCCCATACAATCGGTTTTTTTTTACGAATTTGACTCTTAGCAACTCCGATGTTCGAAGCAAGATGTTTTCTAATTAGGTCACGAATTACAAATGCCTGGAAAAGTTCTATTGCTATTTCGCGAGGCAATCCACATCGATGTAATGAAAGTGAAGGGCCCACGACAATCACTGACCGCCCTGAATAATCGACGCGTTTACCAAGCAGAGTCTCGCGAACTCTTCCTTCTTTGCCTTCAATTACATCTGAAAGCGACTTGTAAACTCTGTTATGATCATCCCTCATTGGTTGTCCGCAGATTCCATTATCAAGAAGTGCATCCACTGCTTCTTGTAGCAATTTTTCCTGAGATATTATTAATTCTTCTGGCGTAGCTATACTTGTTGTTAATAGATCTGTAAGAGTATTATTCCGATAGATAATTCTTCTATAGATTTCATTAATATCCGAGGTCACCAGTTTATCCTCATCTATATGATAAATCGGTCTCAACTCAGGAGGAAGAACTGGTAATAGACACAAAACCATCCATTTTGGTTCTATATTTGTTCGAATAAAATGCTTAGCCAATTCCATACGTCTAAGCAAAAAATCCTTTCGTCTTCCAACTTTTCGATCTTCCCA